AGTTAGTTTATCAGAATCAAAGTAGGACTAATGGGGTTTTCTTTCCTTTGTAGCATCAAATTGAATTGTAGAAATAATTTTTGGAATTCTTATTCTTAGCGATATTACTGATTACTAATGAGCAATCTTTTAGTTTATTAAGAAGATAAAAAGGGAATTCTCCCCTTTGTGAAATAAAATTAGAATTAGGCGAGACAAATAAAAGGAATTCAATCTTCCTCTCTTGCGGATGTATATAGAATTCAAATATAGAAAAAAATAGATATAGAGTTTTTGATCTTTCGATATCTCGCGATAATTCTATTTTTACTAAAATAAAATCCTCCTTCCCTTCTTGGATCGGGGTCAAATTCTAACGAATCTCATTTTTCAAAAATTTTGACTAACACTCTTTTTTTTTATTTATTATTCGTAGATTTGAATAATAAATCAAGTGGATTATTATACAGATATCTTTCGATCGTCATTAACAGTCCTTGTACTTTTTTTATTAGATATATATCTACTATAAAACTAATTACATATTCATTAGTTTAGTTTATTACTTAGTAATTAGTTTTATAGTAGTATAATATACGAATTCTAATATAATTGTTAATTATTATTGAGATATCTTTATAAGTAACAATAACAGGTACAAATATAAAATTGAGGTACCCATTCTATGACAACTCTCAACAGCTTACCCTCTATTTTTGTGCCTTTAGTGGGCCTAGTATTTCCGGCAATTGCAATGGCTTCTTTATCTTTATATGTTCAAAAAACTAAGATTTTTTAGATGCGATGGGACCAAGACAAAATTTGATCTATTTTTTCAAAACTTAGATATCATGGATATCTATATTAGTAGAATATTGTATAACAAGTAGTTTTTCCAAATAGAAATCAAAAAGCTATTTCTTATGCATGCGTATTCGTAAACACGATGTATGGGTAAATTAATAGTAGCTGTGGACTGGGATCGCAGCAGATGGATGATATAAAGTCCATGTATCATAGGTATGTAGATCTTTATGGGGGATCCTATAAAGTAAAGGGGATTCTTTTAGATCTAAGTAATTCGATGGATTATTCCTAAAGGTTCACAAATAGTGCTAGCTGATTAGAGTTACTTCGGAAACAAAATAAAAAATCAAAATTAAAATATATGCTTATTATCTCAATTCCAATAAAATGCAACTGGATCTGGTATGTATGAGTTGGCCATCAGAATCTATATGGATAGAATTTATAGCGGGGTCTAGAAAAACAAGCAATTTCTGCTGGGCTTTTATCCTTTTTTTTTGTTCATTAGGATTTTTATTGGTTGGAACTTCTAGTTATCTTGGTAGAAATTTGATATCTTTATTTCCGTCTCAGCAAATAGTTTTTTTTCCGCAAGGAATCGTGATGTCTTTCTATGGGATTGCGGGTCTCTTTATTAGTTCCTATTTATGGTGCACAATTGCGTGGAATGTAGGTAGTGGTTATGATCGATTCGATAAAAAAGAAGGACTAGTGTGTATTTTTCGTTGGGGATTCCCTGGGAAAAACCGTCGCATCTTTCTACGATTCCTTATCAAGGATATTCAATCTATCAGAATAGAAGTTAAAGAAGGTATTTCTGTTCGTCGTGTCCTTTATATAGAAATCAGAGGTCAGGGTGCCGTTCCTTTGACTCGTACTGATGAAAATTTGACTCCGCGAGAAATTGAGCAAAAAGCTGCGGAATTGGCCTATTTCTTGCGCGTACCGATTCAATTGAGAAATGAAGAATAAATTCAATCAAATGCGGCAAGAGGAAAAAACTCAAGTCAAGAACCCCTTTTTTTCTAGAGCATAACCTAACTGAACTTTTTTAAGAATCCCCATTCATTCTTCGAGCCAAAGCAGGCGTATACGTAAGAATCATAACCTAAAACAAAACCATTTTTTTTTTACTTGCTATTTTTATCAAGATTCTTTCGTCTCGAAATCCGCATAGAATCATATTTATTACTTGAACTTGAAGGGGTTCTTTTGAGCATTTATCGAAAGAGGACAATTGCTTCGAATCGGATCAATTTGAATCTCTGGAAATAATATTCTATATATTTATATTTTCACTCGAATTTGAAGTGGATTCTTATCATATTTTTGACTTCTATATTTTAGATTCAAGGGCTAAGCACTTAATAAAAAAGCAGAGAATCAATTCCTGGGATTACTATCTATCTTATAATGGAACTCCTGCTTGATAGAAAGATTAGATTGCCTAGAGTCAATGAAAGAGGTGGTTCATTAATAATTCACAGATGAAAAAATGTTAAAAAAAAAAAAGAAAACATTCATTCCCCTTCTATATCTTGCATCTATAATATTTTTGCCCTGGTGGATTTCGCTCTCATTCAATAAAAGTATTAAATCCTGGGTTACAAATTGGTGGAATACTGGGCAATGCGAAACTTTCTTGAATGACATTCACGAAAAGAGTATTCTAGTACAATTCATAGAATTAGAGGAACTCTTCCTCTTGGACGAAATGATAAAAGAATACCCGGAAACACATCTACCAAAACTTCATATAGGAATACACAAAGAAACGATCCAATTGGTCACGATTCACAATGAAGATTGTATCCATATGATTTTGCACTTCTCGACAAATATAATCTATTTCTTTATTCTAAGTAGTTATTCCATTTTAGGTAATGAGGAACTTGTTATTATTAACTCTTGGCTTCAAGAATTCCTATCTAATTTAAGTGACACAATAAAAGCTTTTTCTATTCTTTTATTAACGGATTTCTGTATTGGATTCCATTCAACCCACGGTTGGGAACTAATGATTGGTTATATCTACAAGGATTTTGGGTTTGCTTATAATGATCAAATTCTATCTGGTCTTGTTTCCACCTTTCCTGTCATTCTAGATACAATTTTAAAATATTGGATCTTTCATTATTTAAATCGCGTATCTCCGTCACTTGTAGTTATTTATCATTCAATAAATGATTGAGAAATGATTCACTGATCCAAATCCAATTCAAATATAAAGTTTGTTTGTTACTTTGTATACAAGCATGCAAAGTCGAACTTACTTTATTCTTTCTACCCGTCGAGGGGGGAATTGCTGCTATCTTTCGGTAAAATTTTTTGAGTATTTTTAGTTTTAGTATACAGTAAATAACAAAATGGTGGATAGGGGACTAGACTAGCGACCTACCAAATTTTATTGTAGAAATTTTCGGGATCAACGATTGGACCATGCAAACTCAAAATACCTTTTCTTGGATAAAGGAAGAGATTACTCGATCTATTTCCCTATCGGTCATGATATATATAATAACCGGCGCATCCATTTCAAACGCATATCCCATTTTTGCACAGCAGGGTTATGAAAATCCACGAGAAGCAACTGGGCGTATTGTATGTGCTAATTGCCATTTAGCTAATAAGCCCGTGGATATTGAGGTTCCACAAGCGGTACTTCCGGATACTGTATTTGAAGCAGTTGTTAGAATTCCTTATGATATGCAACTGAAACAAGTTCTTGCTAATGGTAAGAAAGGCGCTTTGAATGTAGGGGCTGTTCTTATTTTACCGGAGGGCTTTGAATTAGCACCGCTCGATCGTATTTCGCCCGAGATGAAAGAAAAGATAGGCAATCTGTCTTTTCAGAGTTATCGCCCCACTAAAAAAAATATTCTTGTTATAGGCCCCGTTCCTGGTCAGAAATATAGTGAAATTACCTTTCCGATTCTTTCCCCAGACCCTGCTACTAATAAGGATATTCATTTCTTAAAATATCCGATATATGTAGGCGGAAACAGGGGAAGGGGTCAGATTTATCCTGACGGTAGCAAAAGTAACAATACAGTTTATAATGCTACAACAGCGGGTATAGTAAGCAAAATCATACGAAAAGAAAAAGGGGGATACGATATAACCATAACAGATCCATCGGACGGGCGTCAAGTGGTTGATATTATCCCTCCAGGACCAGAACTTCTTGTTTCAGAGGGTGAATCTATTAAACTCGATCAACCATTAACAAGTAATCCTAATGTGGGTGGGTTTGGTCAGGGGGATGCGGAAATAGTACTTCAAGACCCATTACGTGTTCAAGGCCTTTTGTTCTTCTTTGCATCTATTGTTTTGGCACAAATCTTTTTGGTTCTTAAAAAGAAACAGTTTGAGAAGGTTCAATTGTTTGAGATGAATTTCTAGATCCGTGGATTTATCAACATGAAATTCGTAAAAACGAATCAAACTCTTTCTGGCCATTGGGTTAGTTAGGTATGATCAAAAAAAGTATGAAATTTGCTTGTTTACATCTCTTTCCCCCATATAAGATATGCCTGGAATTCCTTTTATCGCATTTCTAATATGTATATTTATTGTGAAGAACACTGTTTGGCCTTACCCCTTCTTTGCTTTTTTCAATCCCAATTTGATAGGTGTGACTCGATCCCTATTCGTGTGTCAGATCGAAATGTTCAAAAATAGGTTTTTTCTGTTCTAATATCTAATAGAATCTAATTTGACTAGATACTAAACATACGATAAGTAAGAGGAGCCTAGAAAGGAAGGATAACTGAGAGAACACAAATAATTAGAGGGAGTCTTTTTCGTCTTCGACACAAGAAAGGGATGTATAAAAGCCCCTTTCTTGTGTCGAAATAATAAAAGTTCTTGGTGGCATTCGTCAAAAATTTCTATTCTTAGTTTCTATTTTTCCCTATTTTTCAGAGGCTTTTTTTACTAGTTTTTTTTAGATTTCTATTTCAAATTTAGACTTAGACATAGTAGAACTTTACTCTATTTATTTTAGTATTAGTATCGCACCAAAGTTTGAAATTTTTTATAAGTTCATTGATTCTATTTTCTCACAAAAAATTCTTATTATTAATAAGAAAGAATTCAACGGGCCCCTCCCTCGCGAATCAGGCAAAGAAAGAAGAGACGGGCCCGTTGAGTTCTTCTGCTTTCATGTCTACAACTCGGGCCGTCCAATTTTTATAGGGATGAACCCAATCCAG